TTCTTTTTTTATTTCTTTGGAGAAGGGGAATGGTGAGGCGGGCCCCATCCACCAGATTACTTTAACTTTACAGACTGGAATGAATCCCAGGCACAGGAACTGGCTAAAAAAAGGGCTCTTATCGCATCTTATTGACTCAAGATTGGCTCGCTCTTTCCGCTCGCTGGTTTCACTGCGTAAACGTCCTATCCCTCTCTCTGGTCTAGCTTAGTCAACTTCCTCTGACCAGCTGATGACGTCAACTTAGTCGTCTCCAGTTTGTCGAGCTTATTAAGCTGCCTCTGACTCGCCGATCCGGTCGGTGATGTCACTTTTTGCCAGGGATGTGGGCACAGGCAGGTGATCTTTACTTTCTTTAGCAGCTTCAGCGGAGTTCGAATCTGCACTTCTAGCTTTCGAGGCTAAGCCACCACTACTTAAGTTTTTAAACGTTTTTCAACTAAGAGTTCTACGCCCGGCTCCCCCCTCTGTGTGAAGTCCGTTTTGTTTAGCTTTCTCCGCGTAGATCGGAGCTCACTCCTTTTGGTCCGGGTATCTGCCCTCTGATTCGGTGGAGTAACTGCCCGCCCTGTATCTGGTGGTGCCTGTCTGGCTGGCTTCGGCTTGCTGAACGTTGTTATTATTCTTTTTAGGGTCTGGTGGTCTTGCTGCAGTCAGCGCTCGCCTCATTCAATCCCCACCTCTCTGTATTGCTAGCACAGAAGGCTCTCTCTGTTCTTACTACCTACGGGATAAAGCCAAGCCATGGCCTCCAGGGTTGGTTGTCTTACTCGAGGTTCTGCCCGCTCCATCGATATCTTTCTTACTACTTTCCTTGCCTTGGCAAAGTCTACCTGTACGTTACGATTTCAAGCCTTTCCGAACGCCCGTTAGAACTGAACTTTGAAACCGGTAGCTTTGATGCCCGACGCTTCGTCATGCCAACCTTGAGCCCCTTTATTTAGCCCTGTACTGTGGTGAAACCGGAACTTATGGCTGAGTGTTTTTAGCCGCTTTTGACTCGGAAAAGCTGTAAGCCTTTTATGCCCTACTAGCCTTTTATGCCCTAGCCTTCCCTAGCCTTGAAAACGATTATGCTTTCGTAATTAGTTCCAGCTTAGCTTCGTCATGCCCACCGGAAGGAACGCCTTCACTCACGCCAACAACAACAACAACCTCTGCTTAAGCAGCCTACCTTGAACCAGCGAAAGTTAAAATCACATTTCTTTGCCTGAGAGAGAAGAGCGTCAGCCCGCACGGTCCCTGTGAGCAGCGGATTGCTTCCGCGTTGAGCCCTTGGCACTGACCTTTGAGACATCGTTCCCGTAGCACCTTATACCTGACCTTGGAATGTCACTCTGCCTCACAAAGATCGTCTCTCTGGCACTTCCGCTTCCGGGGTTGGGTCAAAGCTATCGGTCGATCTCGTGGCGAGCCTTCCCCACCTACCTTACCTGGACCACCGTTAGCCCACCAACTTCCTTTGCAACCTGAACGCCCAACAACTTCCACTTCCACTGGGACTTGACCACCAACAGGCACTGGCTCACCTCACTACGCTCCGAAAGCTTCACCGTACTTTTCAGTTCAGCACGCCACTACTAGTTATTAAACCCCTTTGGGCATGGTCGGGGTACCTTTATCTCTCGTTATCAATTGAATCAGTCAAGAATACAATCAAGCGTTTATCGCCTTTGATCGCTCCCGGCTCGCTTTCGGGGCGAGCCTGCACTCTCGCTTCTCACTCGCCTACGAAAGAAAGCAAAAATACTAGACTCGACTTTTACACCTGCGCTTCCTCACCTGCCTCTCCACTCGTGCCTACTTTCACCAACCGTCCCCTACTCCATCCCTCTGCTTGGCTCTAGCCTTGTCCGGACCTCCACCTCTCTGAGTTCTCGCCCCCTGAGTTGCGTTCTTTGTCTCGTCCATCTGAGGCCGACGGCTAGGAAAGCATACCCTGATTGGATCGACCGAGTTCATCAGTTTCCAAAGGGGTATAAGGTGCCTGAGTTTGTTCTCTTTTCCGGTGAGGAGAAGAAGTCGACTATTGAGCATATAGCTCGGTTCTCGGTCCAGTGCGGGGAAGCTAGGTCCAAGGACTACCTCAAGTTGAGGCTCTTTGCCAACTCTCTTACTAAATCGGCCTTCCCCTGGTATATGAACATCCCTCCAAACTCTATTAACAGTTGGTACGATCTGGAAAGCAAGTTCCATGAGCAATTCTATAGGACAGACCCAGACATTCAAGTTGCCAATTTGGCAAGATTGACTCAGCTCCAACGGTCGAATCGCGAGGTTTAGGAAGCTTTACCCAGACTAAGGGGTACGTGACTCTTACGCACTACGGGTTAGTGACTCGTTAACACTCCCCGTTCCGTGGGCTCAAGAACTCGATGCTGATGAAACTCCTGCTTTTAGCGACTCGGTTCCTATTACAGACAGGTGGCAGCTTCCCATGCAAAGCTTAATCGTTAAGTTTTGTCAATAACCGTTTTTACGCCTGGGTGGAAAGTCTAGA